GAATTCCAAGAATTCTTGTTATACATTTGTTCCAAGTCTCAATCCTCTTTTCGAGATTCATCGATATTGAATCAATCGAACGCACTTCTAACACCTGTTCCACTTTTGGAAGACCTTGCGTTATATCACCAGATCTTGATTTTTCATATATAAATGTAACTAATGTATCTCCTTCGTAAAGGATTTCCCCATAATGTCCATGAACAGTTGCTCCTGGAGTAGCCAAATAAGGCTTAGCTGATCGTATTACCACAGAGTCAACTTGAAGAATTAGAACTTGACCCGATTTTAAATGCGGTCCTTTTTTGGCTAGACATACATTTTCACAAAGAAACTGCCCAAGACTAACGATTGTAGATGTCTCTTCACAACAATTGTAATGCAGAAAATACCAATTCAAATTGAATGGATTCAAAATGATGTTACTGCACGAATAGGGATTATAAATTTTACCTTTTTCATCCAGTAAATAATATTTAAGGATTTGAAAAATCTGTTTTAAATTGTCAAGTTGCAAATAGTTAGTTACCAAGATTTGATTATGGGTTATTAAATCGGAAAATAAATCAAAATTATAAATTGGAAAGCCTGTTCCTAAGGGGCCCAACGGATTCCTAATTGGAATTAGGGGGTCCTCTTTGATTGATTCTTTTATCACATTGGGAGATTTTACATCGTTGAATGGGCCTGTTCGAGAACAATTGGATGATGACAAAATTATCAAAGATTGAGATTCCTTATTTCGATTCAATAACGTATGAATAGTTCCTTGATTTGGATTAAGGGATTCTTGAATCCTTGCCTTGGAATAGGAATAAACGGAAGAAAACGGATTGACATTAGCGCGATCTGATCCATTCTCAGAGATTAATCCTGAACCCGACAGATCATTTCTTTTTCCGGTATACAAAATAGGTGACTTCGCTAAGTCGATTCTTATAAAATCTCTAATTAAACCATTTGTCCTTATTTCAACAAAGGAAGCACAGGCCTTTTCGATCTTTTTGTCTTGGTCCCAATTCAACACTAAACAAGTCCGAACTAATTGAATACTTGTGTCCCAAATTTCAAGAATTGGGTCGTAATAAAGGATATAGTTGACAACTCGAAGTTGTAGATTGTCGCTTTCTTGCAAGAGATCCGGTGGGAAAAGTCTTCCTAAATTTATACCATCCGTTTTTTTATATGGGACTACAGGTTGAACCAAAACAAAATATTTTTTTTCATACCTGGAAAGTTTCATTCGTTGGATATAGAGCCAATTTTTCAATTTTTTGTATTCTTTGGAATTTTGTTTTCCCCCTCCTGGTGGTATCAATCGGAATGCCTTGTTTGTCTTTCCAGGAAAATGGATATCTCCAGAAAAGATTATTAGTTTAATTTTTTCTGCTTTTTTCTTCACTCGGACCAATCCACCTACCCGACTTCTTCTATTTAAAGTGATTTGTGTATCTATCCCAATAATACTATTGTGCCGTACCATTATGGAACAAGATTCGGCCAAAATGTGGACTTCCACGGGAATAAAAAAAAACGGATTTACTTCCTTTTGGTATTTTGGCCAAAATACCTTGACTCCTCGATACTCAATCAACTCCTCTTCATTAACGATTAAATTCAGTTCTCTAGTCTCATATTTAGTAAGTCCCGAGCTCTTTCTTATATATCGAGGATCGTCGAAATAAGCAAGAATACTATTTCTACGGAGAATACCATTTCGGGGGATTTCAATTGAGATACCTGAAGAAGGTATTAATTGGTTCTCGCCCTCTTGAATCGATTCGAGTGGGATGATGACTCTATTTCTTCGCCTCTTTGCCAATAAATCCGAATTCCCCTCGAGAACGGCCGGATTTCTGAGATTACAACGACCGGTACATGTCATTCGATTAAGTTCTGAATAATCAGGAATCCTATCTCCTTTTTGATTTTTACCAGAAAAATACGAACTAAAAAATTTGTGTCTCACTTGATTATTAGTTACTGAGGGGTTAGAAATATATCTTCGCTTAACAGAAAGAGAATAAGCGTTCATTTGATCTTGATCCTTGTGGATCGAACAGGGACCTGGACTGGATCTCCAGGGCTCCCCTAATAATATCCATAAATGACTTGTTTTTGGTAAGAGATGAATATTACCATATGTAAATTCAGGTGCATGGTACACATCGGTATTCCAGTGCATTTCGCCTTCTGAGTCAGAATAAATATGTTTTCGAACCTTCTTTTTCAAATTCAAAGTGGATGTTCTCGCGCGAATCTCAGCAATGACTTGTTCTGATTCTACATATTGATCGTTTTGAACTAAAAGAAAACTTTTGGGCGGAATACACACATTGTGTATAATATCTTCACTTTCAATAGTTACATACAAGTCTCTAGAACATAGAAAAGCAGGATGTCCATGACGTGTACGTGTCGGATGAACCAAATCCTCATTGAATTTTATTTTTCCATTAGAAGGGGCTCGGACATGTTCTGCAGTACCCCCTGTGAATACTCCGCCGGTATGAAAAGTTCTTAATGTTAATTGAGTACCTGGTTCTCCAATAGATTGACCTGCAATAATACCTACAGCTTCTCCCAATTCGACCAGGTCGTCGTGAGCTGGGCTTCGGCCATAGCATAGTTGACAAATCCAAGATGTACTCCTACAAGTAAAGGGGGTTCGAATAGAGATTGGTTGTGCTCTAAAAGTTATGAATCTATTAACAAGTCCAACCCCAATATCTTGATTTCTAGTAGCAATGCATCGCGAACCTATATATATATGATCCGCTAATACACGCCCAATTAATGTTTGGATAAAAATCCTGTCGGTCATCATTCCATTTCGAGGACTTACAGAAATACCTCGGACGGTGCCACAATCTGTTCGACGTACAACAATGTGTTGAACTACTTCAACAAGTCTGCGCGTGAGGTATCCTGCATCTGATGTTCGGATAGCGGTATCCACAACTCCTTTACGGGCTCCGTAGCAAGAAATAATATATTCTGTTAAAGAGAGTCCTTCGCGTAAATTGCTTTGAATGGGTAAATCAATCATTTGACCTTGGGGATCCGACATTAATCCTCTCATACCTACTAATTGATGTACCTGAGATGCATTTCCTCTGGCTCCCGAAAAAGACATTATATGGACTGGATTAAAAGGATCGGTCATCCGAAAATTAGGATTCATTTCTTGTCGCAAATATTCACTTGTGGCATACCAGATCTCGATCGATTGACGTAATTTTTCTACCGCGTGTACATTCCCATAATGATGGTGTTTTTCCAAAATAAAACTTTGTTGTTCAGCGTCTTGAACTAGCCATCTTTTAGAAGGTATTGTTAAAAGATCATCAATTCCTAATGAAATGGATGCGGCGGTAGCTTGTCGGAAACCCAGAGTCTTTACTTGATCCAGGATATGTGATGTATATCCGATTCCATAGTGATCAATAAATCGACTAATAAGTCGTTTCATGGCAGTTCCGTCTATCACTTTATTGTGAAAGACCTGAGTGGGCCGTTCTGCCATCAGTACCTCCATATTGCGCTGAGTAGAATTTGACAATGGGTTTGAGTCAGTGATTGGACAACTTCCTTTTCTAGATCTTGATTCACGTAGAAATTCCGCAATTTTATAGTCCTAGTTAACTCGGCGAGACTCGAATTCCCGCTGGTAGCATAGAATTACAACAGCCCTGCCAAAACCCCTGTATGGCTTCTTCTATTTCTCGATAAAGAGAAATATGCCCAAGAGTGGTTCGAATATATATATAAAGAATTTCTTTTTTTATACTTTTTACTATTAGATAGTGTCCATAAATCTCATAATAGGTCCCCAAAGCTTCATAGTGAATTTCAATGGGAGCTTCTCTTGCAGCAATAACGCGTTGATCTAGTCGCCACCGCAGCCACAAAGGACTACCTAAATTGATTCGTTTTTGCCGAAAAGCTCCAATTGCATCATAGGCGTTACAAAAAAACGGTTCTTTTGTTTTTGTATACTTATAGTTATTATCTTCATTTTGATAGTTTCTACCATTACACGGATTATACCTATTTACACAAATACCCCGACGATTTCCACTCGTTAAGACATAGAGTCCACTAAGCATATCTTGAGTTGGTGCAGAAATGGGATCTCCAATAGTTGGAGACAAAAGATTCATATGAGAAAACATAAGTAAACGTGCCTCTGCTTGAGCCTCCAAAGATAAAGGCACATGAACAGCCATTTGATCCCCGTCAAAGTCCGCATTGAAGCCCTTACAAACTAATGGGTGTAAACAAATAGCGCGCCCTTCTACTAAAATGGGGAGGAATGCCTGTATGCCTAATCTATGCAGAGTAGGCGCTCTATTCAGCAATACAGGATGGTCATCCAGAATTTCTTGAAGTATTTCCCATACAATCGGTTTTTTTTTACGAATTTGACTCTTAGCAACTCCGATGTTTGAAGCAAGATGTTTTCTAATTAGGTCACGAATTACAAATGCCTGGAAAAGTTCTATTGCTATTTCGCGAGGCAATCCACATCGATGTAATGAAAGTGAAGGGCCCACGACAATCACTGACCGCCCTGAATAATCGACGCGTTTACCAAGCAGAGTCTCGCGAACTCTTCCTTCTTTGCCTTCAATTACATCTGAAAGCGACTTGTAAACTCTGTTATGATCATCCCTCATTGGTTGTCCGCAGATTCCATTATCAAGAAGTGCATCCACTGCTTCTTGTAGCAATTTTTCCTGAGATATTATTAATTCTTCTGGCGTAGCTATACTTGTTGTTAATAGATCTGTAAGAGTATTATTCCGATAGATAATTCTTCTATAGATTTCATTAATATCCGAGGTCACCAGTTTATCCTCATCTATATGATAAATTGGTCTCAACTCAGGAGGAAGAACTGGTAATAGACACAAAACCATCCATTTTGGTTCTATATTTGTTCGAATAAAATGCTTAGCCAATTCCATACGTCTAAGCAAAAAATCCTTTCTTCTTCC